ATCATCAACCAAATGGGGGAATTTCCATTTCTTCGACTAGTACCGATTCGATTGATGGGAGAGAGGCATATGTGGATTAGTACAATTATTATATTATTAGCATCAGATTCAGGATTCCACGGGATACCGTACTGGGTCTGGCTTTTTCAATTACTCCCGATCTGTGAAATATGAAATAGAGTAGAGTATTGTATGTTTCCCGGGAGTACATACATAAATGGAATTTGTACAATATAAAATAAATTGAACATAGTTACTGTGTATAGAATAGTATAGAAGTTACTGTGTATAGAATAGTATAGAATACTTTTTTTTTAAGATTAAAATAAAAGTATATCCTTTTCGGGCCCTATTTTGTGTAACCTCAATTTCAAATTTTACTAATTTGAAATAATCTATCTCATTCAAATTTCGCATTGAGCTTTTGATATATGCGCCCCATTACTAATCCAATGAAAGAGGATATTCAAAAAATAAAGATCAAACAAGGATCACTTTTTTATTAGCGAGGTAATGCATTTTTTTTTTTTTTTTATTTTATAAGGGTTTTTCCTTGAAAGAACAAACTTTTTAAATTTATATATAAATATATAAAAAAATAGTTAATTTGATGGAATATTCGATTTTTTTATACCGGAATTTGTACTCGTCTTTATCATACTTCTTTTGTTTTCCAAGAAGATTGGATCATTAAAAAAAGGAGTTTATAACTTAGCTCCTTCCTTTTTTTTCATTGAGCTTCTATTGTTTGTTGGGGTTTGTTTAGAACCAATGGTAAGTGGAAAGGCGGTTAGATGATACTTCATCAGATAATTGTACAAAGAGGGCGGTAGGTTATAGAAAAGAAAGAATGGAAAAGAATGATAAATAAATAAAGGAATTATTGATTGTATCGGGAATCAAATTTTGAGTTCAGTATGGATAAAAGATTGTCCTATGTTATACTATTCAATTCTTGACGATGAATCGATTTGATAGCTCCGATATTGTTATTCATGATATTGATCCGATTCGATATCATCGAGATGTAATGCATCCCATTGAATTTCCAGGCGAAAGATTTATTATCTCTATGGGATTAACTCCCGAGTTATTGCGAATTAAAGAAAAATTAAACAATGAGATTATGGAAGTAAATATTCTCGCATTTATTGCTACTGCACTGTTTATTCTAGTTCCTACTGCTTTTTTACTTATAATATACGTAAAAACAGTCAGCCAAGGTGATTAATTTGAATTAAACTTGATTTTTTATTTCTTATCAATAATTGCAGAGAAGAAAAGGATAAAAATTTCGCGTCTTAAATGAAATGGGCAGACTAGAATCAGTCGGATTCTATGAGATACGATAGTATGGTAGAAAGATTCAGATATTTCTTTCTACCATACTATCTAGTATTGTTATTGTAGTGTATAAAGTTGTATTGTAATGCGGGTTAATTTAATATAGATTAATATAGATCAATCTACAATAGTATCATCATATTCCTTTTCTATATATATAGAAATCTATTTAATTACGTATATATAATATATATAGTGATAATGTATATTATATAGTATCCCAATTCTATTTCTTTGCTTTATCGATTTGTATTTAATTTGTGTTGATTTCAATTAAATTAATTTGAAATAATCGAAAGCGACTTTTACGATTAGAATTCCTAGATTTCTGATTATTTTCAATATGAATCCCGATCGAAGAAGTCATTGATTGAGGAGTTGACAAATGATCCATGGGAACTTCTTCGGATTTCGAAAAGGATTAGTAAAACCCGTCGACTTTTAACGTTTGAACCATGATATGAAATGGGTTCAATAAAACAAGCAAAACATAAATAAAATTTCTAAAATAGTAAAACTAAAACAAGCGGCGCAATATGTGACTCGCCCAAGACAATATTTTAGGATGTGCAGTATCTCGTTGGACAACTACTATGTTGTTTCCCAATGTGTATCCACGTAATGGAATAACCGAATTGTTTTCTCTTTGATCTTTGAACAGTAAAGAGGTAAACAAAAAAAAAAAAAAAGTTCCGTTCTTCCTCATGGTCCATATCTAACTTTGGTAAGAGTCAGTTCATCGAAATAGAAAATTTATGAAGAATTCAGTTGGAATAAATTTCCTACCATTTGTATTCCTTTTACTTTTTTTACTTTCAAAATACGAACACGGAAATAATTGAAATATTTCTTTGATTGAAAGAGTATTCTTCATATATATTTATTATTCATAGAATACATTACTCAACTAAAATCCAAGAGAATTTCGAAATGAAGATATTTTTCATTTCTATTTCAATTTAAAAATAAAATTTTAAATTGAAATAGTGAAATTTTAAATAAAAAAAACTTTGCCGACTTTGCCGAACGATCTATAAAAAAAAGTGATACTGTTTAGTTCCTAAACTCAATTAGTAGTACTTCTAGAGTCCACTCCTTCCCCATACTACTAGTGAAAGGGAAAACGTAAAGACTACCATTAAAGCAGCCCAAGCGA